CTAACTATCAAAGAATTCCTAGAATTTTGGGTGGGATGGGGGTTGTAATTCTTTCTACTTCTCGGGGTATAATGACAGACCAGGAGGCTCGACTAGAAAGAATAGGCGGAGAAATTTTGTGTTATATATGGTAATCTTTCTAATATCCGAATTGAATAGGAAACCTCTTTTTTGTGAAAAAGAAAAGAGAAGGGGTGGGTTGTCTATGTCTAATAGGGTTTTTCCTCCACTAGTTGATACTTCAAGGAGGTTTTACCTGGAATGAAAGAACAAAAATGGATTCATGAAGGTTTAATTACTGAATCTCTTCCCAACGGCATGTTCCGGGTTCGTTTAGATAATGAAGATATGATTCTAGGTTATGTTTCAGGAAAGATCCGACGTAGTTTTATACGAATATTGCCAGGAGATAGAGTCAAAATTGAAGTAAGTCGTTATGATTCAACCAGAGGTCGTATAATTTATCGACTCCGCAACAAAGATTCGAAAGATTAGGTGTTTTTTCAACTTCACTATTTCTTTCACAGGAATACGATTCGAAATCGAACATTTCAATAAACTTATTTTCTTCCAAGAAATAGATTCAAAATTAAAGTAAGGAGTGGCAAATATGAAAATAAGAGCTTCTGTTCGTAAAATTTGTGAAAAATGTCGACTAATCCGTCGTCGGGGACGAATTATAGTAATTTGTTCCAACCCAAGACATAAACAAAGACAAGGATAATAAGACTCGTTAAAGACCCAATATACAAATAAGAAGGGGATCTTTTTTGACATGAAATGGATATATCCATATATCTCTGACTCAAATTTATGAGATGATAAAATATGGCAAAAGCTATACCGAAAAAGGGTTCACGTGGACGTATTGGTTCACGTAAGAGTATACGTAAAATACCAAAAGGGGTTATTCATATTCAAGCAAGTTTCAATAATACCATTGTGACTGTTACAGATGTACGAGGGCGAGTGGTTTCTTGGTCCTCTGCCGGTACTTGTGGCTTCCGAGGTACAAGAAGAGGGACGCCATTTGCTGCTCAAACCGCAGCGGCAAATGCTATTCGTGCAGTAGTAGATCAAGGTATGCAACGAGCAGAAGTCATGATTAAAGGTCCCGGTCTCGGAAGAGACGCAGCATTACGAGCTATTCGCAGAAGTGGTATACTATTAACTTTCGTACGGGATGTAACCCCTATGCCACATAATGGCTGTAGACCCCCGAAAAAAAGACGTGTGTAGAAATCAAAATTGAAGATATTTCACTAGCAAGAGAAACAAGAGAAATAAATGATTCAATGATCAGATCAAATAATATTATTATGGTTCGAGAGAAAATAACAGTATCTACTCGGACACTACAGTGGAAGTGCGTTGAATCAGCAGCAGACAGTAAGCGTCTTTTGTATGGGCGCTTTATTCTGTCTCCGCTTATGAAAGGTCAAGCAGACACAATAGGCATTGCGATGCGAAGAGCTTTGCTTGGAGAAATAGAAGGAACATGTATCACACGCGCAAAATCTGATAAAATATCACACGAATATTCTACCATAATGGGTATTCAAGAATCAGTACATGAAATTTTAATGAATTTGAAAGAAATCGTATTGAGAAGTAATCTCTATGGAACTTCTGAGGCGTCTATTTGTGTCAGGGGCCCTGGATATGTAACTGCTCAAGATATCATCTTACCGCCTTATGTAGAAATCGTCGATAATACACAGCATATTGCTAACTTGACGGAACCCATTGAGTTGGTTATTGAATTACAAATAGAGAAGAATCGCGGATATCTTATAAAAGCGCCAAATACCTTTCAAGATGGAAGTTATCCTATAGATCCTGTATTCATGCCTGTTCGAAATGCGAATCATAGTATTCATTCTTATGAAAATGGTAACAAAGAGATACTATTTCTCGAAATATGGACAAATGGAAGTTTAACTCCTAAAGAAGCACTTCACGAAGCCTCCCGGAAGTTAATTGATTTATTGATTCCCTTTTTACATACCAAAGAAGAAAATTTCAATTTAGAGGACAATCAACACATAGTTCCTTTACCCCCTTTTACCTTTTATGATAAATTGGCTAAACTAAAAAAAAAAAAAAAAATGGCGTTGAAATCTATTTTTATTGATCAATCAGAATTGCCTCCCAGAATCTATAATTGCCTCAAAAAGTCCAACATATATACATTATTGGACCTTTTGAATAACAGCCAAGAAGATCTTATGAAAATGGAACATTTTCGCATAGAAGATGTCAAACAAATTTTAGGGATTCTAGAAAAAAATTCGTAATTGATTTGACGAAAAATAAGTTTTAAATCCATTGGATTTTTTTCATCTTTTTTTTTTAAGGGCCGAAAATAGGTTTGGAATCGTTAGGACAATTCATATATTCGGAATCAGCATATATTCATAATTTAATTGAATAGATGTATCTAGGGAGAATTCACTTTGAAGCGACTGTTCCCTAGATACATACGTCGTGATATTTTATT